AATGAATTGCCTGATAAAAGGATTATCTTGATAGGGTAAATCATGTAATTAAAATTACATTCATTATATTTAATAGAATTAAACTATTTCTAAAAGTATCAAAAACTTTTGTGCATCATACACCAAAATATATATATATATATAAATAAAATTTATAAAAAGATAAGCTAATTAAGCTACTGGGCTCATACCCCATTTATAAAGGTTTTAATCCTTTTCTTTTTAATTTTTAATAATTCATCAAAAATTTTATTTTTTTTTATTTTAATAATAAGAACAATAATTACTATTTCAGCTAATTCTTGATTAGGAGCTTGAATAGGATTAGAAATTAATTTATTATCATTTATCCCCCTAATAAATGATAATAATTTAATATCTAATGAAGCTTCTTTAAAGTATTTTTTAACTCAAGCTTTAGCTTCTTCTATTTTATTATTTTCAACAATTTTATTTATATATAAAAATAATTTTATATTTTACAATGAAAATAATAGAATCAATATAATAATTTTATCTTCTTTATTAATAAAAAGTGGTACAGCCCCATTTCATTTTTGATTTCCTAATGTAATAGAAGGTATAAATTGAATAAATGCTTTAATTTTAATAACATGACAAAAAATTGGTCCTTTAATATTAATTTCTTATTTAACTATTAAATCTATACTATTTTGATGTATTATTTTATCAATTATTGTTGGATCGTTAGGAGGATTAAATCAAACATCGTTACGAAAATTAATAACTTTTTCATCTATTAATCATTTAGGTTGAATATTAATAAGTATATATTCTAATGAATCCTTATGAATTACATATTTTTTATTTTATAGTTTTATATCATTTAATATAATTTTCTTATTTAATATATTCAAATTATATCATATTAATCAATTATTTTCATTATTTTTCTTTAATAAAACTTTAAAATTTTCTTTATTCTTAAATTTATTATCATTAGGAGGACTTCCTCCATTTATAGGGTTTATCCCTAAATGATTGACTATTCAATATTTAACATTTAATAATCAATTATTTATATTAACAGTAATAATTATTATAACATTAATTACACTATTCTTTTATTTACGATTATGTTATACCGCTTTTATACTTAATTATTTTGAAAATAATTGAAATTTTAAAATTTACTGAAATAATTTTTCTATAAATATTTATTTATTTTTATCGTTTATTTCAACTTTTGGATTATTCATTATTAGATTTATTTATTATTTAATTTAAGGCTTTAAGTTAAAAAAACTAATAGCCTTCAAAGCTATAAATATAAGAATAATCTTTTAAGCCTTAATAATTATTCTATTATTCCTTTAGAATTGCAATCTAATATCATTATTGACTATAAAGCCTTTTATTGATTAAAAAGAAATAATTCTTATAAATAGATTTACAGTCTATTGCCTAAACTTCAGCCATTTAATCGCAACAATGATTGTTTTCAACTAATCATAAAGATATTGGTACATTATATTTTGTGTTTGGAACATGAGCAGGAATAGTAGGAACTTCATTAAGTATACTAATTCGAGCAGAATTAGGACACCCCGGAGCTTTAATTGGAGATGATCAAATTTATAATGTTATTGTTACAGCACATGCATTTGTAATAATTTTCTTTATAGTAATACCTATTATAATTGGAGGATTTGGAAATTGATTAGTTCCACTAATATTAGGAGCCCCTGATATAGCTTTTCCTCGAATAAATAATATAAGTTTTTGACTTCTACCTCCTTCTTTAACTTTACTATTAGTAAGAAGTATAGTAGAAAACGGAGCTGGAACAGGATGAACAGTTTACCCCCCACTTTCAAGAAATATTGCCCATGGAGGAGCTTCTGTTGATTTAGCAATTTTTTCTCTTCATCTATCAGGGATATCATCAATTTTAGGAGCAGTAAATTTTATTACAACTGTAATTAATATACGATCTACAGGTATTACATATGATCGAATACCTTTATTTGTATGATCTGTAGCAATTACAGCTCTTTTACTCTTGTTATCATTACCAGTTTTAGCCGGAGCTATTACTATATTATTAACTGATCGAAATTTAAATACTTCATTTTTTGACCCAGCAGGAGGAGGAGACCCAATTTTATACCAACATTTATTTTGATTTTTTGGTCATCCAGAAGTTTATATTTTAATTTTACCTGGATTTGGAATAATTTCTCATATTATCAGTCAAGAATGCGGAAAAAAGGAAACTTTTGGTTCTTTAGGAATGATTTATGCTATATTAGCTATTGGATTATTAGGATTTATTGTATGAGCTCATCATATATTTACTGTTGGAATAGACGTAGACACTCGAGCTTATTTTACTTCAGCAACAATAATTATTGCTATTCCTACTGGAATTAAAATTTTTAGTTGATTAGCTACTTTACATGGAACTCAATTAGTTTATTCACCTGCAATTATTTGAGCATTAGGATTTGTCTTTTTATTTACTGTTGGAGGATTAACAGGAGTAATTTTAGCCAATTCATCTATTGATATTATTTTACATGATACATATTATGTAGTTGCTCATTTCCATTACGTTTTATCTATAGGAGCAGTATTTGCAATTATAGCAGGATTTGTTCATTGATACCCATTATTTACAGGATTAACATTAAATGCTAAATGATTAAAAACTCAATTCATTATTATATTTATTGGAGTAAATTTAACATTTTTCCCCCAACACTTCTTAGGATTAGCAGGTATACCCCGTCGATATTCTGATTATCCCGATTCGTATACTACATGAAATGTAGTGTCCTCAATTGGATCAACAATTTCTTTAGTGAGAATTATTTTTTTTATAATTATTATTTGAAAAAGCATAATTAAACAACGACAAGTAATTTATCCTATACAACTTAATTCATCTATTGAATGATACCAAAATATTCCACCAGCAGAACATAGTTATTCAGAATTACCACTATTATCAAATTTCTAATATGGCAGATTAGTGCAACGGATTTAAGCTCCGTATATAAAGTATTTTACTTTTATTAGAAAAAAAAATGTCAACATGAGCAAATTTAGGATTACAAGATAGAGCTTCTCCACTTATAGAACAATTAACATTTTTTCATGATCATGCTTTATTAATTTTAATTATAATTACTGTAATAGTAGGATATATAATAATTATATTATTTTTTAATAAATATAGAAACCGTTATTTACTTCACGGACAAACTATTGAAGTAATTTGAACAATTCTACCAGCAATTATTTTATTATTTATTGCTTTCCCATCATTACGATTATTATATTTACTTGACGAAATTAATGAACCATCAATTACTTTAAAATCAATTGGTCATCAATGATATTGAAGTTATGAATATTCAGATTTTCTAAATATTGAATTTGATTCATATATAATCCCAACAAACGAAATAAAAACAGATGGATTTCGATTACTAGATGTAGATAACCGAATTGTTTTACCTATAAATTCTCAAATTCGAATTCTAGTAACTTCAGCAGATGTAATTCATTCATGAACAATTCCTTCATTAGGAGTAAAAATTGATGGAACACCAGGCCGACTAAATCAAACTAATTTTTTAATTAATCGACCTGGTCTATTCTTTGGTCAATGTTCAGAAATTTGTGGTGCAAATCATAGTTTTATACCTATTGTAATTGAAAGCATTCCAATAAATTTCTTTATTAAATGAATTTCTAATATAAATTAATCATTAAATGACTGAAAGCAAGTACTGGTCTCTTAAACCATGTTATAGTAATCTAGCAATTACTTTTAATGAAAAAAATTAGTTAAAATTATAACATTAGTATGTCAAACTAAAATTATTAAAATATTAATATTTTTTAATTCCACAAATAGCTCCTATTAGTTGATTAAGTTTATTTTTATTATTTTCTATAATTTTTATTTTATTTAATATAATAAATTATTTTATTTATTTACCCTCAATACCTAAATCTAAGTCATCAGATAAAATTATCACAAAGTCTATAAATTGAAAATGATAACTAATTTATTTTCTGTATTTGACCCTTCATCTAGTATTTTTAATTTATCATTAAATTGATTAAGTACTTTTATTGGATTATTAATAATTCCTTCAATATACTGATTTATACCATCTCGATATCATATTATTTGAAATAATATTTTATTAACATTACACAAGGAATTTAAAACATTATTAGGAAATCCTAATCAAAAAGGAACAACTTTAATTTTTATTTCTTTATTTAGTTTAATTTTATTTAATAATTTTATAGGATTATTCCCTTATATTTTCACAAGAACAAGTCATTTAGTATTAACTTTAACATTAGCATTACCTTTATGATTAGCATTTATAATTTATGGATGATTAAATCATACTCAGCACATATTTGCACATTTAGTACCTCAAGGTACTCCTCCTGTTTTAATACCTTTTATAGTGTGTATTGAAACAATTAGTAATGTAATTCGACCTGGAACTTTAGCTGTTCGATTAACAGCTAATATAATTGCTGGACATTTATTATTAACATTATTAGGAAATACAGGACCTTCTTTACCTTATGCAATTGTGATAATTTTATTAGTTGTACAAATTTTATTATTAATTTTAGAATCAGCTGTTGCTATAATTCAATCATATGTATTTGCTGTTTTAAGTACATTATACTCTAGAGAAGTAATTTAATTAAAATGTCAACACACTCAAATCACCCATTTCATTTAGTAGACTACAGCCCATGACCATTAACAAGAGCAATTGGTGTTATAACTATAGTTTCAGGCCTAGTAAAATGATTCCATCAATATGATAATTCATTATTATTTTTAGGTTTAACAATTACAATTTTAACTGTTTATCAATGATGACGGGATGTTTCTCGGGAAGGTACTTTTCAAGGACTTCATACTCTTATAGTTACAACAGGATTACGATGAGGGATAATTTTATTTATTGTATCTGAAGTTTTATTTTTTGCATCATTTTTTTGAGCATTTTTTCATAGTAGTTTATCACCAGCTATTGAATTAGGTGCTATATGACCTCCAATAGGAATTGTACCTTTTAATCCATTTCAAATTCCTCTTTTAAATACAACTATTTTATTAGCCTCAGGAATTACTGTTACTTGAGCTCATCATAGCTTAATGGAAGGAAATTTTTCACAAACAACTCAGGGATTATTTTTTACTGTTTTACTAGGAGTTTATTTTTCTATTTTACAAGCTTATGAATATATTGAAGCACCTTTTACAATTGCAGATGCAGTATATGGATCTACATTTTATATAGCAACAGGTTTCCATGGATTACATGTTTTAATTGGAACTACATTCTTATTAATTTGTTTAATTCGACATTTAAATAATCATTTTTCAAAAAATCATCATTTTGGATTTGAAGCAGCAGCATGATATTGACATTTTGTAGATATTGTTTGATTATTCCTCTATGTATCAATTTATTGATGAGGAGGTTAATTTATTTATATAGTATAAAAGTATATATGACTTCCAATCATAAGGTTTATTAAATAATAATATAAATAATTTTTTCTATTACTCTAATATCATTAATTATTATACTTTTATCAACTGTAGTAATAATACTTGCTACTATTTTATCTAAAAAAAGATATAGAGATCGAGAAAAAAGTTCTCCATTTGAATGCGGATTTGACCCTATATCTTCTTCTCGATTACCTTTTTCTTTAAAATTTTTTTTAATTACAATTATTTTTTTAATTTTTGATGTAGAAATTGCTTTAATTTTACCTATAATTTTAATTATTAATTATTCTAATCTACTTATATGAACTATTACTTCCGTAATTTTTATTTTAATTTTACTTTTAGGATTATATCATGAATGAAATCAAGGAATATTAAATTGGTCTAACTAGGGTTATAGTTAAAATATAACATTTGATTTGCATTCAAAAATAATTGATTAATTCAATTTACCTTGAATATGAAGCGATACATTGCAATTAGTTTCGACCTAATCTTAGGTAAATTTACCCTTATTCTTATTAATTGAAACCAAAATAGAGGTATATCACTGTTAATGATAAAAATGAATAATTAATTCCAATTAAAGAAATATGAAGATCAAATAAAAGCTGCTAACTTTTTATTTTAATGGTTAAATTCCATTTATATTTCTATTTTATTTATATAGTTTAATAAAAACCTTACATTTTCATTGTAAAAATAAAATAATTTTTTTTATAAATAATTTTATTTACTAAAAAAAATTATTTAATATTTAAAGATTAACTAATCTCCCTAACATCTTCAATGTTATACTCTAAATATAAGCTATTTAAATAAAAAATTAAAAATAATGACAAAATTATAATTCATAATACAAAAATTAATAAATAAACCTTTAAATTATTATTTTGAACAACATAATTAAACTGAGAATAATTAACTAATTGCTTATATAAATTTTGTCTACCCATAAATTCTGACCACCCTTGATCAAAATTTTTAACAACGTTTATACCTAATTTCAATGAATAATTAATAATTCCATAAGTAGAAATATAAGGTATAAATCATATAGAACCTAAAAATACTCTTAAATAATAGTTATTTAAAGATTTATTAATGAAAAATAAAGAAATTTTAGATATTAAATAACCAGTTAATCCTCCTACAATACAAACAAATAAAGTTATAAATTTTAAATAAAAAGGTAAACAAATTGTATAAGGGGTTAAAAAAATTAATCAACTTAATATTCTTCCTCCAATAATTCTTATAATTATTAAACCAAATATACCCTTCAATATAACCCAACCTTCATCATTTAAAACATTTAAAGCTCTACAATTTAAATCCCCAGTTATTGAATAATAAACTAATCGTAAAGAATAACAAACAGTTAATCCAGTAGAAAAAAAAAATAAAAAATAAATAAATATGTTAACTATTCTTAAAGAAACAACTTCCAAAATTAAGTCCTTTGAATAAAAACCAGCTAAAAAAGGTATTCCACATAAAGCTAGATTTGCTACATTAAAACATGAAGAAGTTAAAGGTATATATAAACTTAAACCACCTATTAAACGTAAATCTTGAGAATTATTTATATTATGAATAATAGCACCAGCACATATAAAAAGTAAAGCTTTAAATAAAGCATGAGTTAATAAATGAAAAAAAGCTAATTTTTCATAACCTATAGATAAAATCATTATTATTAAACCTAATTGTCTTAATGTTGATAAAGCAATAATTTTTTTTAAATCAAATTCAAAATTAGCTCCCAATCCAGATATAAATATTGTTAAACCAGCTAATAAAAGTAATAACTGAGATATAAAAGTATTAACTAATAAGAGATTAAATCGAATTAATAAATAAATTCCTGCAGTTACTAAAGTTGAAGAATGAACTAAAGCAGATACAGGAGTAGGTGCAGCTATAGCTGCTGGTAATCATGATCTAAAAGGAATTTGAGCTCTCTTTGTTATTGCTGCCAATATAACTAATCTTCCAATTACCATTATTTCTATATCATTTTTTATAAATTCTAAATAATAAACATAATTTCAACTTCCATAATTTAATATTCAAGCAATTGCTATTAATAAAGCTACATCTCCAATTCGATTTAATAATGCTGTTAATATTCCAGCATTATAAGATTTTACATTATTAAAATAAATGACTAAACAATAAGAAACTAGGCCTAATCCATCTCATCCTAATAAAATTCTAACTAAATTAGGGCTAATAATTAATATCATTATTGATAAAACAAATAATAATACTAACATAATAAATCGATTAATATTAACATCTAAACTCATATATTCTTTTCTATAATAAATTACTAAAGAAGAAATAAATAAAACAAATGACATAAATATTAAACTTATTCAATCAAATAAAAAAGTTATAACGATTCTTATAGAATTTAAAGATACAACTTCTCATTCAAAAAAAAAAACTAATTCATTTAAAATAAAATAAAAAGAAAATAGTAATAATGTAATACTTGTACATAATAATAAAACAAAATTAATTACACAAATTGATAAATATTTCACAATTTAAAATGAATAAATTCATATCATCGACACCACAAATCAATATTTTAATTAAACTATTTAAATTTATAATCATAATAAACTTATTTCAGATTTCAAAACCAATAAATTTAAAGGAAATCAATGTAAAAATAATAATAAATATTCACGATTAAATCCTCCTCTAAAAGAATAAACACCAGAATATAATTTTCCATGTTGTCTATAAGCATATAAATATAAAGTATAAGCTGCACTAAAAAAAGATAAAAAAATTAATATTAATATAGTTAATCAAGATCAACTTACAATTCTATTTAGTAAAGAAATTTCTCCTAATAAATTTAAAGTAGGAGGAGCTGCTATATTAGCAGAACATAATAAAAATCATCATAACGTTATAGAAGGTATAAAATTTAATAATCCCTTATTAATTAATAAACTTCGTCTACCTAATCGTTCATAAGTAATATTAGCTAAACAAAATAACCCAGAAGAACATAATCCATGAGCAATTATTAAAGTATAAGAACCAGAAACTCCTCAATAAGTTATAGTTATTAATCCTCTTAATACAATTCTTATATGAGCAACTGATGAATAAGCAATTAAAGATTTTAAATCAGTTTGTCGTAAACAAATTAAGCTAACTAATACACCTCCTACTAATCTAATTCTAATAAATCAAAAATTATATTTTATACCTATTAATTGTAAAAAATAAAAAATCCGTAATAAACCATATCCTCCTAACTTTAGTATAATACCCGCTAAAATTATTGATCCAGAAACTGGAGCTTCAACATGAGCTTTTGGCAATCATAAATGAACCAAAAATATTGGTATTTTTACTAAAAAAGGTAAAATCAAAAATAAATATATAATAAAATAATTGAAATTATAATTATTAATTAAATAAAAATTTATAGTATTTAGATTATTATATAAATAAAAGACAATAATTAACATAGGTAAAGAAACTAACAAAGTATAAAACAATAAATATATACCCGCTTGTAAACGTTCTGGTTGATATCCTCACCCCAAAATTAAAAATAAAGTAGGAATTAAACTACTTTCAAAAAATAAATAAAATATAAATAAATTTATACTTCTAAAAGTTAAAACTAATAATAATAATAAAATTAAAACATTTAATAAAAATAAATTTTTATAATTATTATATTTATTAATTGAATCTCTTGCTATTAATATTAATGCACAAATTCAAAAACTTAATAAAATTATTCCATAAGAAAGTAAATCCATACCTAAAAAATAAGAAATTCCAACTCAATAATTTCTAAAATAATTTAATGCAATCAAAATAAATATAATTATAAATAAAACATTTTGAACCATTCAAAATATATTTTTTATAAAACAAAAAGAAAATAAAAAAACTAATATAAATAAAATTTTTAACATTGTAAAATATTAAAAGATTGAAAATAATCATTTCCATAAGTTCGAATTATTGATACTAAAATTGATAAACCTAAAACACCTTCACACACACTAAAAGTTAAAAATACTATTCTAAAATAATTTTCATAATTTATTATATTTAAATAAATAAATAATATATAAAATAATGAAAGAACAATATACTCTAAACTTAAAAGTATAGATAATAAATGTTTTCGATTAGAAATAAATCTAAAAACTCCTATTATTATCAAAAAAAAAGGTAAACCTCAATTAATAAATATTATCATTAGTTTTAATAGTTTAATAAAAACATTGGTCTTGTAAATCAAAAATAAGAATAAATTCTTTTTAAACTTCAAGAAAAAAGAAACATCTTTATCATTAATCTCCAAAATTAATATTTTAATTAAACTACTTCTTGATATTATACAACTTACCCTATATAGATTAACCTTAATTTTCAGATTTATTTTTATTCAAATAAATCATCCCTTAAGTATAGGATTGATACTTCTTATTCAAACAATTATAGTATCTTGTATTACTGGATTAATAACTAAAAGATTTTGATTTTCTTATATTTTATTTTTAATTTTTATTGGAGGAATATTAGTTTTATTTATTTACATAACATCATTAGCTTCAAATGAAATATTTTCTCTATCAATAAAAACAATAATTATTTCAATTATTAGTTTATTAATCTTAATAATTATTATATTTTTCATAGATAAAATATTATTAACCTTCAATTCAATTAATAACGAAATAAACTCTATTTCAAATTTAAATTCATATATTTCAGAAAATTCATTAAACTTAATTAAACTATATAACTATCCCAGAAATATAATTACAATTTTATTAATTAATTATTTATTAATTACAATAATTGCTTCTGTTAAAATTACTAAATTATTTTATGGACCAATCCGATCAATAAACTAATGAACAAACCTATACGAGTTTCACATCCAATTTTTAAAATTATAAATAATGCTCTAGTAGATTTACCATCTCCAACAAATATTTCTATATGATGAAATTTTGGTTCATTACTAGGATTATGTTTAATTATTCAAATTTTAACAGGCTTATTTCTTGCAATACATTATACTGCAGATATTAATATAGCTTTCAATAGAGTTGATCATATTTGTCGAAATGTAAATTATGGCTGATTATTACGAACCCTACACGCTAATGGTGCATCTTTTTTCTTTATTTGTATTTATTTACATATTGGACGAGGTATATATTACGGATCATATTTATTTACTCCAACTTGATTAAGAGGAACAATTATTTTATTCTTAGTAATAGCAACAGCCTTTATAGGATATGTACTCCCATGAGGACAAATATCTTTTTGAGGAGCAACAGTAATTACTAATTTATTATCAGCAATCCCATATTTAGGAACAGATTTAGTCCAATGAATTTGAGGAGGATTTTCTGTTGATAACCCAACATTATCACGATTTTTTACATTTCACTTCATTTTACCATTTATTGTTTTAGCATTTGTAATAATTCATTTATTATTTTTACATCAAACAGGATCTAATAATCCTATTGGATTAAATTCAAATTTAGATAAAATTCCATTTCATCCTTATTTTTCTTATAAGGATGTTGTAGGTTTTATTATTTTATTAATAGCATTAACTATATTAACTCTTTGAAATCCCTACCTTCTTGGAGATCCCGATAATTTCATTCCAGCTAATCCATTAGTAACACCTGCCCATATTCAACCTGAATGATATTTTTTATTTGCATATGCAATTCTACGATCAATTCCTAATAAATTAGGAGGAGTAATTGCACTAGTTATATCAATTGCAATTTTAATAATTATACCATTTTATAATTTAATAAAATTCCGAGGAATTGAATTTTATCCTATTAATCAAATTTTATTTTGATGTATAGTAACAATTGTAATTTTATTAACATGAATTGGTGCACGACCAGTAGAAAATCCATTTGTTATTATTGGACAAATTTTAACAGTATTATATTTTTTATACTACCTTATTAACCCACTAGTATCTAAATGATGAGATAATTTATTAAATTAATTTAAAAGTTAATGAGCTTGAATTAAGCATATGTTTTGAAAACATAATATAGAAATTAAAATTTTCTATTAACTTTACTATAAAAAATTATATAAAATTAAATTAATAAATAAATTTTTAAACCTACATAAAACAATAAATAATTTAAGGAAAATGGTAAAAATCCCTTTCATGCTAAATATATTAATTTGTCATAACGAAAACGAGGTAAAGTTCCTCGAACTCAAATAAATATAAAAGAAATAAATATTAATTTAAAATAAAATATTAAACTAAAAACATCTCCTCCTAAAAAAATTAAAGAAAATAATATACTTATAAATAAAATTCTAGCATATTCAGATAAAAAAATTAACGCAAAACCACCTCTTCTATATTCAACATTAAATCCAGAAACTAATTCTGATTCACCTTCAGCAAAATCAAAAGGTGTACGATTAGTTTCTGCTAAAGAAATAGTTAATCAAATAAAAGCTAAAGGGTATAAAATAAAAAAAAATCATAAATATTTTTGATAATAATAAAAACTTAATATATTATAATTATTAATTAAAAAAATAAAAGACAATAAAATTAATGCTAAACTAACTTCATAAGAAATAGTTTGAGCAACAGATCGTAATCTTCCTAACAAAGCGTAATTAGAATTAGAAGATCAACCAGCAATTATTACAGTATAAACTCCTAAACTTGTAACACATATAAAAAATAATAAACCTAAATTAAAAGAAAATAATTTAATAAAAAAAGGTATACATATTCACATTAATAAAGACAAAAATAATGAAAAAACAGGAGAAAAATAATATGAAATATAATTAGATAATAAAGGATAAGTTTGTTCCTTTGTAAATAATTTAATTGCATCACAAAAAGGCTGAGGAATTCCTATTAAGCCAACCTTATTAGGTCCCTTTCGAATTTGAATATAACCTAAAACTTTTCGTTCTAATAAAGTTAAAAAAGCAACACTTACTAAAACACAAATAATTAATATTAAACTTATGATTAAAAATAAAATAATTTCTATATAAAACAAGTACTATTTGTAATATAAATTACATTTATAAATTCTAAATTTATTACATTAATCTGCCAAAATAGTTTTGTATAAATATTAATTATATTCTTATCTATAAAATAAAATTATTTATATATTTAATCCTTTCGTACTAAAATATATTAATTTATTAAAGATAGAAACCAACCTGGCTTACGCCGGTTTGAACTCAGATCATGTAAGATTTTAAAAGTCGAACAGACTTTAAATTTAAACGGCTACACCTAAAATTATATCTTAATCCAACATCGAGGTCGCAATCTTTTTTATCGATATGAACTCTCCAAAAAAATTACGCTGTTATCCCTAGAGTAACTTAAATTTATAATCATTAAAAATGGATCATTTATTCATAAATCAATGATTTAAAGCTTAAAAGTTTTTTAAATTTTAATATCACCCCAATAAAATATATTAATAATATTATAATTAAATTAATCTACAAAATTAAAATATACAATATATAAAGATTCATAGGGTCTTCTCGTCTTTTAAATTTATTTTAGCTTTTTGACTAAAAAATAAAATTTTATTAAAAATTTAAATGAAACAGTTAATATTTCGTCCAACCATTCATTCCAGCCTTCAATTAAAAGACTAATGATTATGCTACCTTTGCACAGTTAATATACTGCGGCCATTTAAAAAAAATTCAGTGGGCAGGTTAGACTTTAAATTAATTTCTAAAAGACATGTTTTTGTTAAACAGGCGAACACTATTTTTGCCGAATTCTTTACATAAACTTTTCATTTTTAAATATAAAATTACAAAATTAATATACTAATTATATCATTATTTCTTTATTTTTAATATTAAAATAAATATTTTAATAAAAATTTAAAATATAATAAATAATTTATTAAAAAAAATTAATTTATAACAAACTTAATAAAAATTGATACTTTTAAACATATATAATCTAAAATATTATTTATTATTTATAAAAATTTATTTTATAGCTTATCCCATAAAATATTATCTTTTAAAAATTACTTTATTAATTAAATAAATAAGTAAATTTTAAAAACTAAATTAAATTTATTTCTTAAAAAACTAGATACCTTCAAAAACGAATAACATTTCATTTCTAATAAATTATTTAATATAATTTTGTCACATTAACATTCATAATTTATTAAATCTTTTGAAATCGAGAAAAATATATAGATATTTTTTATTTAATATACTCTGATACACAAGATACAATAAATTAAATTTTCTTTTATAATAAAAATTTTTCATTATATTTCAATTTTATTTTACAATACTAATAAACTATTATTAAAATTATTTTTTCTTTATAAAATACTAAAACTTTAAAATTTATAATTATTTTTAATATTATTATATTTTTTAAAAAAAAACTAATTAATAAATAATTATTAATCAATTTATATTGATTTGCACAAAAATCTTTTCAATGTAAATGAAATACTTTACTTAATAAGCTTTAAATTGATTCTAGGTACACTTTCCAGTACACCTACTATGTTACGACTTATCTTATTTTAATAACAAGAGCGACGGGCGATATGTACATATTTTAGAGCTAAAATCAAATTATTAATCTTTATAATTTTACTATCAAATCCAATTTCATTAAATTTTTCATATTTAAATCCACATAAATAAAATTTATTGTAACTCATTTATACTTAAAAATAAACTACACCTTGATTTGATATTAATTTTTATATAAATTATAGAAAATTATTATTCTTATAAAATATTCTAATAACAACGATATATAAATTGACTAACAATTTTAAGTAAGGTACATCGCGGATTATCGATTACAAAACAAGTTCCTCTGAATAGACTAAAATACCGCCAAATTTTTTAAGTTTCAAGAATATATCTAATACTACTCAAATAAATTTAATTATATTTTAAATAATAGGGTATCTAATCCTAGTTTTTATCTAAAATTTCATAGCTTCAATTAATTTTTATATAAAAAATAAAATTAATTTAAAATTTCACCTAATAAATTAACTTTTATTTTCAAAATAAATAATTTAACTTTTATTAATAAAATTTATTTACATTATTTGTATAACCGCAACTGCTGGCACAAATTTTGTCAATATTAATTAATATTTCTATTTTTAAATTTCTTTAATTAATAATATTAATTATTGCAAATAAATAAAATATATTTATTTTTAAAATAAATATAAATTCTCACAAAAATTTACATATAATATAAATTAAAAATAAATTTTTAAGCTAAAATAAAACTTTTAAAAAATAATTTTTACAACATAAATATTTATAATTTATTTATAATTTATAATTTAAATAACATTATATAATAAAGTTAATTCTTATTTTTATTAATATTAATTTAAATTTTAAATAATAAAAATAAGTAAACAATTTCAGAAAAATTAAATATAACTTAATTATTATTTATATAACCCCTAATTTATATAAATAAAATCAAATAAAATAAATCCCCTAATTTATTTTAAAAATTTTAATAATTTAATTTAAATATATTCTATTAAATTAATTTTATTAATATAATTTAAATTAAATAACTTTAAAAAATACATAAATAAAATTAATTACAAATTTAATTATAAATAGATATTAAATTGATTTTTAATTTATAAATTTTAATAATTATAAAATTGATTACAAATTTAATTATAAATAAATATTAAATTGATTTTTAATTTATAAATTTTAATAATTATAAAATTAATTACAAATTTAATTATAAATAGATATTAATTAGAATAAAAAAAAAAAAATAAATTGATTTTTAATTTATAAATTTTAATAATTATAAAATTAATTACAAATTTAATTATAAATAGATATTAATTATTTTTTTTTTTTTTTTTTTTTTTTTTTTTATATATATATATATATATTATCTATATATAAAATAATTTAATATTAATTATAAATTATTTATAATTTCTAAAAAAAAAACTAATTTATATAAATAATAGTTTAATTAATAGATTATTATAATCTATATTTAATATAGATGAATAATTAAATAATAATATAATTAATAATAAATATAATAATAATTAATATATAACTAATAATATAGATATAAATTGAAAAAAAATTAAATAATAATATATAATAAATTTATTTTATATTATAAATAGTTAATAAAAATTTTAAATTAAATTTAAAAAATATATTAGTCAATATATAATTTTTAAATTTAATTTAAAATTTAATAAATTATTATATATATAAATATTTAATAATCATTATAATTTTTACTAAATTTAATTATTTAATTTAAAAAATATAATTTTTATAAATTTACTATTAATTAATCTATAAATTTATAAAT